TTCGTGAGGGTAGAAAGAACCAGCAGTATCAAAAAAATGGGTAATATCAATAAAAAGACGTCTTATGCTTTTTACATTTTGATTAGTTCGATGTGGATATGTTGTCTTTTTCCGAAAAAAAGAAGTCCTTTCATTATTATTTATTGTTAATAAATCTAATAAATGAAGTCTCTTTTTAAAAAAACAATTTCCTTGTTTACCCCATAAAGATATTGAATATAATGAACTATTTTTTTTTCCGTTGAAATTTTCAAAATGAATGTTTAAATATCCTTCAAAAACAAGTAAATAGATCCGAAACATATAAAATGCAGTCAATCCTGCTGTGGAACAGGCTATTATTGCGACAATTGGTGAATACAACCAACTATCGTTAAGAATTTCATCTTTTGACCAAAAACAGGCAAGGGGCGGAATACCGCAAAGAGAAAGTGTACCTATTAAAAAAGAAGTTTTTGTAATTGGCGCATGTTTTGTTAAACCGCCCATAAGAACCATATTTTGACTTTTATTTGGAGAATATCCAACAACAGTTTCCATTGAATGAATAATGGATCCGGATCCTAAAAACAGCAATGCTTTTGAATAAGCATGAGTAATCAAATGAAATAAAGCGGCTCGATAAGAGCCCATACCTAGAGCTAACATCATATAACCCAATTGAGACATTGTAGAATAGGCCAAATTTCTCTTAATATCTTTTTGAGCAAGAGCTAAAGTAGCCCCTAAGACTACTGTTATTAGACCTATGAAAGCTATTACATTCATTATATAGGGTATAACTATGAAAAGGGGAAGAAGTCGAGCTACAAGAAAAACCCCCGCCGCTACCATAGTAGCGGCGTGGATAAGAGCGGAAATAGGGGTAGGACCTTCCATAGCATCCGGTAACCATACATGAAGGGGGAATTGGGCAGATTTAGCAATGGAACCACAAAATAACAAGAGGGCACATAAAGTAACAAAAAAAATATTAACCTCATTATTATAAATCAAGTTATTGAATATTTGAAACAAATCCCGAAATTCGAAACTCCCGGTTATCCAATAAAGACCTAAAATTCCCAATAATAAACCAAAATCTCCTACACGATTAGTTACAAACGCTTTTTGACAAGCATTTGCTGCAATAGGACGTGTGAACCAAAAACCTATTAATAGATAAGAACACATTCCAACTAATTCCCAAAAAATATAAATTTGTATCAAATTAGAACTAGTAACTAAACCCAACATCGAGGTATTAAAAAAACTCATATAAGCAAAAAATCTCAAATAGCCTTGATCATGAGACATATAATTATCACTATAAATAAGAACCAAAATGCCAACAGTAGTGATTAATATTGACATAATAGAGGTAAGTGAATCAATCAAGTAGCCAAACTCTAAAGAAAGATCATTATTTATAGTCCAAGACCATACATATTGATAAATAAAACTTTTATTGATTTGATGAATAGACAGATCGACCGAAAAAATCATAACTATACTTAAAAAGAAAATACTAGGAAAAGCCCACATACGTCGAAGATTTTTTGTTGTTGTGGGAAAAAGTAGGAGCCCCGCTCCTATTAAGATAGGAACTGGAAGTGGAATGAAAGGTATGATCCATGAAGATTGATGTGTATATTCCATAAAAAAAAGAAAATAAAGAATAAGAAATAGTTTTATTCTTAATTAATTTTGTTTCTTATTCGCCGGTTTGTTTGATTTCTTTTGGAAAAGGTTCGGTTAATAAAAAAGTGAACATATAACCAGAATTCTCTATTATTCATCTTTCTGAATCTTTGCGCAATACTTTCAATATTGCAAAATAGAAAGTAAAAAGGAGCAAATAACCAAACTCCTAATCCCTAAGTGAAAAATGAATAATAAAAAAATTCAAATTTTTACTACAATTAGACAAAAATTTTTATTTATAGAATGAGGAAAAAGAATTAGACCAAAACTAAGAACAGTCGTTTGTTTATTTGGATATGAATCATAAAAAACAATTAATATGACATGACGCGATAAAATAAAAATTCGTGTTTATAAACATGAGTTCATTTTTGAACTAATTGATTTGATTATTTTCCATTAGAATCAAAAAATATCTCTATTTGGAAAAATTTTGAAAGGGGGTTATTAGTCAAGGTTTTACTTTCCATATAAAACATAAAAGTGGGGAATTAAAATAGATAAGATATATGGCTAATTAAAGAACAAGTTGTTTTGATTTATAAAAAATGTCTTTCACATCGAGCTGCACGTAACAATCAAAAAACTATATCACTTTGGATGGCTGTTCCAAAAAAGCGTACTTCTATATCAAAAAAAAGAATTCGGAAAACTTTTTGGAAAATAGGAGGATATTGGATAGGATTGAAATCTTTTTCATTAGCGAAATCTATTTCTACAGGAAATTCAAAAAGTTTTTTTCTGTAACAAACAAAAACAAATAAATATATAAATATAAAGTTGGACTAATTTGAATTAGCTGTATTCAAAGAATATTTTGTAATATAGAATTGTCTATAATTATTAAAAATTTTCAGAGTTTCTATTACTATTATATATTCTAATAATTCTAATAAATAATAAATAAAATAAATAAGAACTCGATTCAAATTTATACACTAAACTATAATTATTATTTATTAGTTTAATTTTAATTCTTATTTATTTTATTTAATTTATTAGTTTAATGTTTACTAAATTAATTTATTAGTTTAATGTTTACTAAAAAATATTCTATTTTAATTGATTCTTTTTTTTCAATTCAATATAGATGATTGACTAAAAAATAAGTTATTATGATTTCGAGTAAGCCGCTATGGTGAAATTGGTAGACACGCTGCTCTTAGGAAGCAGTGCTAGAGCATCTCGGTTCGAGTCCGAGTGGCGGCATGGCATTTTATTTTAGAAAAGAGTAAGTCCTATATTGAATTCAATTCCTGATTTGTATTCTATTCCTAGTATTCAGACCTTTTTTTTATTTTGATTTTATGCTATTTTCAACCTTAGAACATATATTAACTCATATATCGTTTTCGGTCATATCAATTGTAATTTCAATTCATTTGATAACCTTATTGTTAGTCAATGAAATCATAGCATTATATGATTCTTCCGAAAAGGGCATGATAATAACTTTTTTCTCGATAACAGCCTTGTTAGTTACTCGTTGGATTTTTTCCAGCCATTTACCATTTAGTGATTTATATGAATCATTAATCTTTCTTTCATGGGGTTTTTCCTTTTTTTATATGATTCCGTGTTTAAAAAACCATTTAAGTACAATAATCGCACCCAGTGTTTTGTTTACTCAAGGTTTTGCTACTTCGGGTTTTTTAACCAAACTACATCAATCCGCAATATTAGTACCTGCTCTACAATCCCACTGGTTAATGATGCACGTAAGTATGATGATATTTGGTTATGCAGCTCTTTTATGTGGATCATTATTATCCGTAGCTATTTTAGTCATTACATTTCGAGAAATCATACAAATTATTGGTAAAAGCAATAATTTGTATTTTGTAAATGAATTTTTTTCTTTTGCCGATATAAAATACATAAATATGAATGAAAGAAACAATATTTTACGAAACATTTGTTTTTTTTCTTCTAGAAATTATTACAGGTGTCAATTTATTCACCAATTGGACCGTTGGAGTTATCGTATTATTAGTCTAGGTTTTATCTTTTTAACAATGGGTATTCTATCGGGAGCAGTATGGGCTAATGAGGCCTGGGGGTCATATTGGAATTGGGATCCAAAGGAAACTTGGGCCTTTATTACTTGGACCATATTCGCGATTTATTTACATATTAGAAAGAATAAAAAATTAGAAAGTGTAAATTCTTCAATAGTGGCTTTTCTGGGGTTTCTTATAATTTGGATATGTTATTTTGGAATCAATCTATTAGGAATAGGACTACACAGTTATGGTTCATTTACATCTAATTGAATTTTATAAAGTGGGTAAAAACGGGATCGGACAAATACAATATTAGAATATATATTAGATTAAAAAAAAAGAAAAAAAAAAAACCTTTCGATAAATAATCGAGAACCCTTTAAATCAATTAATCTAGTGATTCAAGGGGTTCTCACAAACAACAAACACAGTTGATTGCAATTCAAACTCATTCATTTATTTGCATTTATTAACGAAAATTCTCTATAAAAAATTAGATAGAATAGCTTCAACCTTGTCAACCGAGAATGATAAAATGAAATCCGGATAAATACCAATACCTATTACGGGTATAAGGATCGAAATCGAAATAAATAATTCTCGCGGCCCAGAATCAAAAAAATAAGAGTTTGGTGTATTAAAAAGCTTGTATCCATAAAACATCTGCCGTAACATAGACAATAAATAAATAGGAGTTAATATTATTCCAATTGCTGTTACAAAAGTAATTAGTATTTTTGTCATTAAAAGGTATTTTTGACCGGTAATTATTCCCAAAAAAACTATAAATTCTGCAACAAAACCGCTCATGCCCGGCAATGCAAGAGAGGCCATCGAGAAGATACTGAAAACCGTGAATATTTTTGGCATTGGGATAGCCATTCCGCCCATTTCGTCAAGATAAAGAAGGCGTAGTCTATCATAACCCGTTCCCGCCAAGAAAAAAAGCGCGGCGCCGATAAATCCATGAGAGATTATTTGCAAAATAGCCCCATTGAGCCCTGTATCGCTTATAGAACCAACTCCTATCATTATGAAACCCATATGAGATACTGAGGAATAAGCTATTCTTTTTTTTATATTACGTTGACCTAGAGATGTTGAAGCTGCATAGATTATTTGAATGGAACCTAATATCATTAACCAGGGGGAAAATATAGAATGAGCGCGGGGTAATAATTCCATATTAATTCGAATCAACCCATAGGCTCCCATTTTTAATAAGACCCCGGCTAAAAGCATACAGGTGCTGTAATGGGCTTCTCCATGTGTGTCTGGTAACCATGTATGGAAGGGTATAATCGGCAATTTCACAGCAAAAGCAATAAAAAACCCTATATAGAATATTATTTCCAGCACCACAGGGTACGATCTATTAGTTAACGTTTCCAAATTTAATGTTGGTTCGTTAGAACTATATAAACCGATACCTAGAATTCCCATTAATAAAAAAATAGAGCCTCCCGCAGTATACAAAAGAAATTTTGTAGCTGAATACAAACGTTTCTTACCCCCCCACATGGATAAAAGTAGATAAACGGGAATTAATTCGAATTCCCACATGATAAAAAAAAGTAAAATGTCTCGAGACGAAAAGGGTCCTATTTGACCGCTATACATTGCTAACATTAAGAAATGGAATAATCGGGATTCTCGAGTAATCGGTTGAGCCGCTAAAGTAGCTAAAGTGGTGATAAATCCAGTCAGTAAAATAGGGCCTATAGAGAGTCCATCTATTCCAAATCCCCAGTAAAAATCAAAAAAACGGATCCATTGATAATTCTCTGTCAGTTGGATTAATGGATCATCCAATTTGAAATGATAACAAAATACATAGGTTGTTAGAAGAAGATCTAACAAGCATATACATATAGTATACCATCTAATTACCTTATTTCCTCTATGAGGAAATAAAAAGATTAAGGAACCCCCGGCTATTGGCAAAATTACAACTATTGTTAACCAAGGAAAATAATTCGTGATAAAAATAAGATACACTTGGGCCAGAAAAACCCGTGCTCAAAATATTTTTTTCTATTTTGAGCACGGATTTTTGCCAGTAAAAAAACGTATTCGTGTGGTGTTTTTTGAAATGTATCAATAAGCTAGACCCATGCTACGAGTAGTTTCATGCCATAAATAAACTCGAACACTTAAGAAATCCGTTGGACAGGCGGATTCACACCTCTTACAACCAACACAGTCCTCTGTTCTTGGGGCAGAAGCAATTTGCTTAGCTTTACATCCGTCCCAGGGGATCATCTCTAATACATCTGTGGGGCAGGCTCGAACACATTGAGTACATCCTATACATGTATCATAAATCTTTACTGAATGTGACATTGGATCTATATTAATGATGCTCAAAAATTTAAAATTTTCGATCTAGTAAACTCATAAATAAATCATATATTTTGATTCCAGATGAATCAATGATTTATCAGAATCTTGATAATCAAAATCAAGACTTCTTGATCAATTGATAAGAAGAAGGCTAAGATACTTTGATTTTTTACATTTCGCAAACATGATCATAAGTTGTCTAGCATACATCGTGCTAATTTGAATTGATGAATATTATACTTTATACTATCTATAACTATTCTATCTAAACTGTACTTTTTCTGATTAATTACTTTTTCTGATTAATTATGATTAGAAATACTATTTATTCAACAAATTTGATTGATTAATACGAGTTGATTTTCTGTTACGAGAAATTGAGGAAACAATAGCCGATCCAATAGCTGCTTCAGCGGCGGCAATAGCTATAACAAAAATTGAAAAAATATTTCCTTTTAATTGGCGACTATCAAAAAAATCACAAAAGGTTACAAAATTTATATTAACTGCATTCAGTATAAGTTCAAGACACATAAGGGCTCTAACCATATTTCGGCTCGTGATCAATCCATAGATACCGATAGAAAATAAATAGGCACTCAAAACAAGTATATGTTCGAGCATCATTGACCAACTCCTTATCAATTTTGATTCATTTCATAATATGAACAACAACTCAACGGATTCGATTGACTAAAGAATATAACAAGTCTGGAACAAAAAAATATAAAAGAATATATTGACAAAAAAAATAAATTTATACATAAACAACCTTTCGCGGTCACATAGAATGTAACTAAAATAAATGCGAGAAAATAGAACTAAATGGAATTTTGATTTATATTGCTAGAGTTCTAAAGATTTCTTACTGGCGAGCCACAACAATTGCACCTATCAAAGCCGATAAAAGAATTATTGAAATGAGTTCAAATGGAAGAAAAAAATCTGTTGATAAATGAATTCCAATTTGTTGACTAGTACTTATCAAATCTTGCTCTATAATCTGATTTAGTCTTGTAGTCCAAATAATACCGTACCATGATGTATCGGGAATAGTAGTTATTAGTGAAACAAAAATACTTGTACAAACCATCAAAGTAATTCCATCCCCAACGGTCCAAAGAGGAAAGTCTTGGTAATATTCTGACCCATTCATAAACATCACAGCAAATATGATTAAAACGTTTATAGCTCCCACGTAAATAAGTAGCTGTGCTGCAGCTACAAAATGGGAGTTTGATAAAATATAAAATAAAGATATACAAACAAGAACCAGCCCCAAGGAAAAAGCCGAAAAAATGGGGTTGCTAAGTAATACGACTCCCAGACTTCCTAATACAAGACCGGATCCCAGAAAGACTAAAAGAAAATCGTGTAGTGGTTCAGGCAAATCCATTATAGGTAAAATAAATCAAAAAATAAATCAAAATTTCATGACCTTATTGATACGACCAGGAAAAAAAAACTTTTATATACTAAATTTATCTCCGTATTGACTAAAATCCTAAGGCGTGTGAATTGATATAGGTCAAATTTGTACAATTATGGGACCAATGTCATTCCATTCTTTATACAAAGAATACAAAGAGTATTATACTAACTATACTATATATGTATAATATATATAATTAATATATATAATTAATATATTAGATAATCTTTATTCATTTTTTATAATGTTTTTTTTATTATAAACAATTTTATTTTATTTGAATAGTTCGAATTGTATAATCATTAATTACTGACATTGGTAAACGGCCCAAAGCAATTTGATTATAATTCAAGTCGTGACGATCATAAGTTGAAAGTTCATATTCTTCAGTCATTGATAAACAATTTGTTGGACAATACTCAACACAGTTACCACAAAATATACAGATTCCAAAATCAATACTGTAATTTAGCAATCGTTTTTTTCGAATATCGGTTTCCAATTTCCAATCAACAACGGGTAGGTCTATAGGACACACACGAACACATACTTCACAAGCAATGCATTTATCAAATTCGAAATGGATTCGACCGCGGAAACGTTCCGATGTGATTAATTTTTCATAAGGATATTGAATAGTTACGGGTAAACGATTTGTGTGAGATAAAGTAATCATGAAACTTTGACCAATATACCTTGCAGCTCGGATTGTTTGTTGACCATAATTCATTAACCTAGTTACCATAAGGAACATATCGTGAATATCCGGGAGTATTTTTGTTTTGTTTCTTTCTCTTGTTTGAGACAAGTTATGAATAGATAAGATGAATCTTTTACAGTGAAAACAGTTGAGACGAAGTTGTTAATAATAGATTACCGAGAGAAATAGGTAAAAGAAACTTCCAACCAAGATTTAATAATTGGTCCATTCTTAACCTAGGCAACGTCCATCTTGTTGTAATAGAAACGAACAAGAACAAATAAGTTTTAACTAGTGTAATAAAGATATCAATTGTAGTTCCAAAAACTCCATATGTTTTATTTATTTCAAAAAATCCAGAAACAAATATGTACGGAATAGAGATATTCGAACCGCCCAAGTAAAGAACTGTTACAAATAATGAAGAAATTAATAGGTTTAAATAGGAAGCAACGTAAAATAAACCAAATTTTATACCCGAATATTCGGTTTGATAACCCGCTACTAATTCTTCTTCCGCTTCTGGTAAATCAAAAGGTAATCTTTCACATTCCGCTAAGGAAGAAATTAGAAAAACGATCAAACCTATAGGTTGACGCCACAAATTCCACCCCAAAAAACCATATTTTGATTGCGCATCAACTATATCAACTGTACTTAGACTGTTAGATAATCCTAGTCGGTGATAACATTACTGTTCCCACCGCTATTACAGAACCGTACATGAGATTTTCACCTCATACGGCTCCTCGAAAGCCTTAAATATAAGGACCGGTCCGCTGGATTTTAATTTTTTTATCTTAGGGATATATCAATAGATAAATAATTGGCCCGATTCTAAATTAGACCAATTGAATTCCGTCTGTTCTAATAAATAATTTAATAATGAAGAGAAATTCTTTTTTTTTTTTATAAAAGATACAAAAGAAAGATACTTCTGAATTGATCTCATCCCTTAAAAATGAAAATTTTTAATTGTTGAATAATAACTTAATTATTCAATAGAATACTCTTTTTGAATTATCAATAACCCTCCCCTTTTTATTTCTTATATCCCTATTTATGTAGATTGAATTCATGTCATAATTCAGAAACTAATGTGTAATTATTTTTCAGAATCGAAAACAGACGGTGGAGGGGGGTCGTTTTTTCGTTTTTTTGTTCCTAATTCTTCTTTTTTTGTGCAAGTAAGGGGGGACTCAAAAAATTAAAGGATTATTTCGTTCCTGATAGTCATTTATTTAATCAGTGGATAGGAACATACTCTGGATCGGAATTGTGGGGAGTACTGTGTAATTTTTTCTACCAAGTTAAAGCCCAATTTTATATTCTTTTTCTATATATGCGTAAAAGCTCTTTTGGGTAATTTATGCAATCTGCGTTACAAATCCTTTGTATATCTTGGTGTTTCTAACCATCCACTCAGTTTTTTATCAACCCCCTTATTTATGTTAATACATGTATGAAAATTCATCTTCATACAAATACAAAATGGTAGTGAAAACTCAATAAGGTTGGTCTTTTGAGCCCGCTTCAAGACAGGATGCCCAATCACCCAATCTTGGAGTAAACGGATCCGTCCGCTTATAATTTTTTTTTTTCATTTAATTCTTATACATAGAAAATGAGATTCAACTTTTTACTGCAATTTTTAACCATCAGCCATAAATTTAAAATTATAGTCAATATAAAATTATAGTCAATAGAAGCTGTTTTATTTCACTCATATAACTATCAGATTTCGTTTTTCAATCCTAATCGCGAATAATAATATAATAATAATGAAGAGAAAATGAATCTATGGAATTTTTTTATGGCACCCCTTTCCTATAAAGAAAGTAACACAGCAATAGCATCAAAAGGTTTGGTCTCAACGAATCGCACGTAGAGATATTGATAACACACATAGAGTTAATGGTATTTCATAACTAATCGATTGAGCAGCAGCTCGTAGACCACCCAAAAAGGAATATTTATTATTTGAGCCATATCCTGACATAAGAAGTCCAATCGGAGCAATGCTCGAAATAGCAACCCATAAAAAAACACCAATATTGAGATCAGATAAAACAAAGTTATAGCCAAAAGGAATTACCGAATAACTTATTAGAATTGATATAACTGATATGGATGGTCCAATACTGAATAAACGAATATCTCCCCTAGATGGAATAAGATTTTCTTTGAAAAGTAGTTTTGTTCCATCTGATAGAGCTTGAAGAACTCCCAAAGGACCTGCGTATTCAGGTCCAATACGTTGTTGTATCCCTGCCGATATCTCTCTTTCTAACCATACAATTGCTAGTACACCTATTGTGATTCCCAATACAAGAGTCAAAATAGGGGCAAGTACCCATAAAGTTCCATAGGCCTCTTTTAAAGATTCCAATTTTGAAAAAGAATTGATATCTTGTAATTCTGTTGTATCAATTATCATTTCAACGATCAACTTCCCCCATAATGATATCTATGCTGCCAAGTATTGTCATAATATCAGCCAATTTCATTCTTTTAACTAATTGGGGGAGAATTTGCAAATTGATAAACCCCGGCGGACGAATTTTCCATCTCCAAGGAAAACTATTCTGATCCCCTATTAGAAAAATTCCCAATTCTCCTTTTGGAGCCTCAACTCTTACGTACAGTTCTTGTTTTGGTAATTCAAAAGTCGGAGACGGTTTTTTACTAATGAATCTATATTCAAAATCATTCCATTCCGGCTCTTTTTCTCTATCAAAGCAGCGGATTTCTAAATTCTCATACGGACCGCCGGGAATTCCTTCCAAAGCCTGTTGAATAATTTTTATGGATTCCATCATTTCACCAATTCGAACTAAATAACGAGCTAATGAATCTCCCTCTTTTTGCCATTGAACTTCCCAATCAAATTCCCCGTAACACTCATAATTATCAACTTTACGCAGATCCCATTGTATTCCGGAAGCCCGAAGCATAGGTCCTGATAAACCCCAATTTATTACTTCTTCTCCGCCAACAATACCTATTCCCTCAACCCGTTCTAAAAAAATCGGATTTTGCGTAATAAGTTGTTGATATTCAACAACTCTTGTTAAAAAATAATCACAAAAATCCAAACATTTATCTATCCAACCATGAGGTAGATCAGCCGCCACCCCCCCGATACGAAAAAAATTATGCATCATTCTCATACCTGTAGCAGCTTCGAATAGATCATATATTAATTCTCTTTCTCTGAAAATATAAAAGAAGGGGGTTTGTGCACCAATATCCGCCATAAAAGGTCCCAGCCATAGTAGGTGAGAAGCTATACGACTCAATTCCAACAACACTACTCGGATATAGCCAGCTCTTTTAGGTACTTGAATATTTCCCAACTGTTCCGGCCCGTTTACAGTTATAGCTTCTGTGAACATAGTAGCTAAATAATCCCAACGTGTTACATAGGGCAGGTATTGTATAATTGTTCGGTTTTCCGCTATTTTTTCCATCCCTCTATGTAAATAACCCAATATTGGTTCACAATCAATAACATCCTCACCATCGAGAGTAACAATAAGTCGAAGAACACCATGCATTGATGGGTGATGGGGGCCCATATTGACTATCATAAGGTCTTTTCTTGTAGCTGGTACATTCATAGGTTCTTCCATGAATTGCTTAAAACAAAAAAAATAAGTTCATAAAAATTCAAGATCTAATAAATCGAATAATTCAAAATGATTCTTCAAATTAACGAATTTGCGACTCCCGAATATCTAACCGATTTATTAATTTTTTATAACGTATTCCGTTTTTCTTTGACAAATAAGATAGTAGTCGTTGCCGTTTTCCCAGGATTTTGCGTAAGCCCCTTTGAGATAAATAGTCTTTTCGGTGCAATTCCAAATGTGAAGTAAGTCTTCGTATCTTATTGGTGAAATTTACTACTTGAAATTCAACCGATCCGGGGTTTTTTTCCTTCTTTTTTTCTTGTGAAATAATAGGTATAAATGAATTTTTTACCATAATCAAAGTTCCTCTCCCCCCTTTTTTTAGAATAGATATTTGTTTATTGATCGGTAATAGTAATGGCGCTAATTTTTTATTTGGTATATACATTAATCTTAAATTCCTTAAGAATTCCTTATTTTGTTTTTTCAAATAAAATTAAAATAAATTATTATTACTGCTATTCAAATAGGTATAAAAAAACTTTATTTATGCATTCACAAAAAAAAATTATAGAAATTAAAAATAAGACGATTTTGTTGATTCGTTTTTCGAGTTAATAGGTCTCTCGTTGAATTAGTATTTAGTATTAATGCCTCGGAATAGAAGTTAATGCACATTTAGGTGGATATTCGGTTGTTTTTGCATACCAAATATTTTATGGTAGTGGTAATATAGAAGACAGAATGTCGATTAATGAATTTTCAATCGAGGATACATATGTATCCTTACTATACTGAAATTGCTTCCATTATTGGTATTAAACCAATAGCGATTGATACAACCTAAATCTTCTAATCGATAAATTGCCCAAAGAAAAAATTTAAAATTCATTAGTTTTTTTTTTTCTCTATCAAAATTTTTATTTTTAGTCAAAACTTGACAACTATTATTGACTTTATTCTCGTTGGAAAATGTTGTTTTTCTCTCCACACGGTTTTGATTCCTAGGATTCAAACAAATTACAATTCTCAATTCTCTACAACGTCTCGCAGCTAAAATATTTTCAGGAACGGGCAAATCAGAATTCTTTTTTTCTTTATTTTCCGTTATCTTTTGATCTTTTGGAATAGATTTTTCAAAAGTCTTCTTATCACCACGACCTTTTTCTGGGTAGCTTTGGTTAATTTTGCGCTTACTCTTATGAATCAGCGAAGGCCCTATGGTTTGATACATAATAAATTGTTCATCGTTTTTTCTAGACAGACGGACTGGTTCGATAATCAATATTGTTTTTCTTATAAATTCTTCGTTGTTATTTTCACTTAATCCTGTAATAGGTAAATCCTTTTGATTCTGAATCAACATAAGATCTAGACTTAGTTCTCCTCGTTGAATAGAGGTTATAGCAATTTTTTTAAAATTTATCAATCTAATCAGGAGACAATATACTTTGACATTATTTATTATTTTTTTATTAAAGGGACCCTTCCAGTTTAATTGAAAACCAAAAAACTTTCTTAATAAAAAATGAAGCTCTTTCTCTATCTTGTTCTTGGATTTATTTTTTTTATCTTTATGGTTTGACCTGTCCGATTCTTTGGAATCTTGTTGAATATCTTTTTCTTGGTTTGAGAGAGATGATTCAATATCTACGGGTTTCCCGTATTCTGTTTTTGTTGTATTTCGAGTCTCTAACTCAAAGTCAAGAGATTTTTTTTTTTTTTTTTTTGATAGTCTAAAAATATCGATTATTTTTTTCTTTTCAGTAATGTTTTTATTGTCACTAACTTTTTTATTTACATTAAAATCAAAAAAAACTAATTGGATTGGTATGATCCACGGGTTACTCATATATAGATTATAAAATATCACAAATTTTGAAAATAAAAAACGTTCCGGATTTGATACGGAAAGGTTTTGTATTTGTGTATTCATTCCTATCCAATCAAAAAACTTTCTATCTCGATTTTTTTTCATATCTATAATATCACCGCCTGCTATATAATTCGTAATAGCTCTATCACTCATTATATCAAATAATTTTTGTTTACGCCTTTTCTTGTAATTATAAGAAATCATTTTCTTTTTATTTGTTTGGAATGGTGATTTATATCCATAGCGGTAGTCACCCGTCTTATTTACATAATTAATAGATTTATATGATCTTTTATCATATTGTTTTTTTACTTTTTTCTTTTTATGTCTTAACAAGTTTACTTGGTCTTTTTTGGAAAGAATTAATCTTTTTTTTTCATATGAATCACATTTGGTTAAATCTTTATTTTCAACCAAACAACGTTCATTGATTTTATCTCTCCATTTTTGTGGTCCTAATCGAAACCATCTGCTCTGAGATAAATCATATTGAGAATGGCCTTTTATCCAATCTGTCCACTTTTTCCGCTGATTCATTACCGAATCGGGTGGGTTTTTATGTTTTAATTTGGGATAAAATATTTTGTCTACTCCAAAAAAGTAATCCTTTAGTTCATTTTTAATAAAAAAAGATCTTCGTTGATATTCAAAAACGGATCTTAAGTTATATTTATATACGTTAATAATTTGGTTTTGGGACAATTTATAAAATACATATGCCTGTGACAAACAAGATGGGTCATTCTGTGAATTTGTACTCCCAATATTATAATATTTTATTATAATATTAATAAGTTCAATTATACTTTTTGCATTTTCTTCATTATTGTAAATGTATTTTTTTATAATTTTTTTTGAATCAACAAAAAGTTGTAGAATGAGTATAGGAATACTAATAATAATATATAGAAAGATATCTATGGATAAACTTTTTTTCTTAAAAAAAAAATGTAATTTACGGGCTAATCGAGCATTTATTCTTTCTAACTTCTTGTCTAATTTCTGCAAAATACCCTTTTTTTCTTGTAATTTTAATCTTTTAATTCCATAAGTTGGTTTATTCGAACTAATATTTATATTTATATCTGACCTTAGAAATCCCTTTTTATTTTTTTTTAGGATTTTTTTTTCTATTTTCTTTCTTTTAGCATTCACGTTTTTTATTTTTTTTTCTTTCACTTTCAACGAAGACTTTTTACAATTAATAGGTTTAATTTGAATGCCCGATTCGGAAAACATTGGATTATTCTTATTTATTGTTGAATCTTTTTCTCTTTGATTCAATCCATATTTATTTTTTAATAGAAATAAAAAATTGGAGAGTTTTTTTATTTTTTCGTTTAGAAATAAAATACTTTTGACGATCCGTTTGATTATCCATTTTACTTTATCTCTTGAAGCATTTATAAAATCTTTTGAAATATTTCGAAACACTTCTGTTCTTTCATTTAAAACTCCTAGAACTCGAAAAAAAAAAAAATTAATTTTTTTTTTTTTTTTTTTTTTTAGTTCTTTAAAAATGGGATCAAAAAATAAAAGCCGATTTCGAGGATAACTAGAAAAAGGCAATTCGACCTCCATTCCCCCAATTGTTAAAAAACTAAAGTCCGGTTTTTTTTTTTTCATCCGATCTTTTTGCTTTTCTGGGGGTCGTTGCTTCGATCTGTGCCAAGGTTTTAAGCGAAAAGGAAATAAGACTTTTATCTGAATACCGTCCGTTATCCATTTTTTGGGAAATTCGGTTTCGGATAATTGAACGCCATTATAGGTGCATTTAATATGCATTTCTCTACTCCAATCCCTAAAATCTTCTGACCATTCGGGAAATTGAAATAGTAGTAGACGGGCGATATTTTTAGTTATTATCAATGAAGGTAATATAATATACTTTCTAAGAAACGACTGGGTTATTAATAAAAAACCCCTTATTACTTGAGCAAATATAATGCTATCCCAGGCTTCTGCTATTTCGATACGTCTTTTTTCGTCTTTTTCCTTTTTTTTTCTTTTGTCCTCCTCTTTTTTCTCGCTTTCTTTTGTCTTTGTATAATCAAAAATTTTTAATTTGGTCGTTTTTTGCATCCAATTTTTGAACATAAAAAATATTTTCATTGGGTCAAAAATATCAACAGAAAAAAATGGTGTTTTTTCAATTTTGTCCAAAAAAAGGAGCGAATGTACACTTCTTTGACAGAGTTTCCAAGCAACTATTTTACGTCTTTGAGCGCGAATAGATCCTTTGATTATGTCTCGCCGAAAATCCGGTTGTTGTGAATAACGTATTAAAGCCAATTCGTTTTTGTTTTCAGTATTATCCGCATCCTCATGAGTATTATTATAGGTATCGTCATTCTCTGAGTTAATAGTATAAATCACTACACGTTTGGCTTTTCTGGAACGAATGCTATAACTATTGGTTTCATTTTTTTCGTCCAGTTCTTGCAATTCGTCTATTAATTTATATGACCATCGAGGAACTTTTTTACTTATTTCTTTTATTCCAATACATTTCTTTCTATTTACAACTGTTTTGTCGGTCAAATCAGTTCGAATTGTGTCAAATAATAATTCTATTTTTCTTTTTTTTTCTTCGACATCCGTTTTTACTTGTTTATGTTTTCGAAATAAATAAAGTGCTTCAAAATTCAAGTTTGATACTGATTTTCCCGAAAATTTATTGATTAAGTTAAGAAAAAAACAAATTTCAGTTAATAATGTTTTGATATAAAATCTATCTATTTTCTGTTCAAATTCTGTATTATTACTATTACTATTAATAGTATTAAGAAGGATACTATGAATTTTATTTATCCAAATTTTATTTTTTTTGTAAGTTTCATTTTTTATTGAGGGTGAAAAACATTTTTTGATTCGTCCACGATAAGGTCCATTCAATAAAGGATCATATATTTTAGGTAAGTATTTTTTTTTAGTGTCATCATTAGACAATCTAATTTTTTTTTCAACTCGATTCGGAAGAATAAATTCTTTATCTAGAACTTTTGCCCTATTAAAAAACTCATTACGTAGTGTTTTTGTTTTTTCTTCATTAGGAGAACTCAAACAATTAGACAATTTATGATAGGGGGTGTTTTGTGTTGTGAGCAAAGGCGTTTTAGTTTGCGTTATTTTTAGAAAAGTTGACAAATTGGGGGGGTACGTAAAACACATTCTTTCTTTTTCATCATTTTGACATGTATAAAAAAAAAATTGTGAAATGTCATTTCTTACGAAATTTTCAAATTGATAATTTTTTATATATCGCATTGGACGGTTCCATCGTTTATAATCAAAAAGAATGGTTGCAAGAGGTTTTTGAACTCCGAAGATTTTTTTTTCTGGAAAAAAAAAATCTTCAGTGGACGTCTTTTGTGCTTGTTTAGTTCCTGCCGTTTCCGAAGTTTTTTCAGCATCAATTTTGCTTTTTTTATCATTCCTTTCTTTAATTTCTGACAATTCTTTAATAACAAAACCTGATGGTGCTCTGCTCAAATAGTATAAACAAGTAATAAATAAAAAAACAATAAGTAGTTCAGACACCGAAATTATTCTAAATAGTGACATAATGTACTTAATAGGTACATTAGATTTAATCCAATTGTTTTGTTTTATCCAAACTAATAAAAATCCAACCCATTTCGTCAAAAAACTATATCCGATTAACCAACCACCAAAACTACTTGTTAAAAATAACAATTTGTTGTTGCATCGAAACATATCAATCTTCACTAATCTAATTAACATTGAATTTGGTAAAAAAGGGGGGTTTAGTAGCTGAAAAATTAGATTATTAAAGAATAGTCTTGGAATGCGAAAATGACGTATTGAATT